GGAAGAAGCCCCATCAAATAGAGATTTTTGCTTTCGACCCTATTTCGATTGTTAATACGATTACGATATATAAGGACCGCTACTGCAAGCAGTACTACTACACCTTTGATCGTGAAATATCGATTGTTTGTTGAACCCTGTGAATCGCGTGAAAGTAGGATACTCCAAATTCGGGGGTCAAAGAGTTTCATAAAACGTTCTTGGTGGAAAAAAATGTGAGTGAAAGATCCCACGGAATCGAATTTGGTCCACGAATCTAAGAAATAGTGAGAATTCTTGATCTCTCTCAATATCTCTCTCAATTCGAAGATCCAGGATTTTAATGGATGTCGTTTCACTGCTTCCTGCTTCATTGATTCCTCCTAAGGATTTCATTTAAATTGGAATTTGGTTATTCACGATGTACGACGATCCCCGTTACGCATCCATGGCTGAATGGTTAAAGCGCCCAACTCATAATTGGCAAATTCGTAGGTTCAATTCCTGCTGGATGCACGCCAACGGGAACGTTCAATACGTCTATTGGAATTGGCTCTGTATCAATGAAATCTCATCATCCATACATAACGAATTGGTATGGTATATTCATACCATAACATATGAACAGTAAGAAATAGAATTCTTATCGATACTGGAACTCATAGGGAAGAAAATGGATTTATGGATGGAATCAAATATGCAGTATTTACAGACAAAAGTATTCGGTTATTGGGGAACAATCAATATACTTCTAATGTCGAATCAGGATCAACTAGGACAGAAATAAAGCATTGGGTCGAACTCTTCTTTGGTGTCAAGGTAATAGCTATGAATAGTCATCGACTCCCGGGAAAGGGTAGAAGAATGGGACCCATTATGGGACATACAATGCATTACAGACGTATGATCATTACGCTTCAACCGGGTTATTCTATTCCACCTCTTAGAAAGAAAAGAACTTAAATCAAAATACTTAATAACACGGCGATACATTTATACAAAACTTCTACCCCGAGCACACGCAATGGAGCCGTCGGCAGTCAAGTGAAATCCAATCCACGAAATAATTTGATCTATGGACAGCGTCGTTGTGGTAAAGGTCGTAATGCCAGAGGAATCATTACCGCAAGGCATATAGGGGGAGGTCATAAGCGTCTATACCGTAAAATCGATTTTCGACGGAATGAAAAAGACATATCTGGTAGAATCGTAACCGTAGAATACGACCCTAATCGAAATGCATATATTTGTCTCATACACTATGGGGATGGTGAGAAGAGATATATTTTACATCCCAGAGGGGCTATCATTGGAGATACCATTGTTTCTGGTACAGAAGTTCCTATCTCAATGGGAAATGCCCTACCTTTGAGTGCGGTTTGAACCATTGATTTACGTAATTGGAAGTAACCAATTAGGTTTACAACGAAACCTAGAAATCGATCACTGATCCAATTTGAGTACCTCTACGGGATAGACCTCAACAGAAAACTGAAGAGTAATGGCAGCAAGTGATTGAGTTCAGTAGTTCCTCATATAAAATTATTGACTCTAGAGATATAGTAATATGGAGAAGACAAAATTGTTTGAAGCACCGATAGAGCCGGAAGCGCCCCTTGTTTCAAAGAGAGGAGGACGGGTTATTCACATTTCATTTGATGGTCAGAGGCGAATTGAAAGCTAAGCAGTGGTAATTCTACCCCCCCGGGAAAAATAGAGATGTCTCCTACGTTACCCGTAATATGTGGAAGTATCGACGTAATTTCATAAAGTCATTCGGTCTGAATGCTACATGAAGAACATAAGCCAGATGAAGGAACGGGGAGACCTAGGATGTAGAAGATCATAACATGAGTGATTCGGCAGATTTGGATTCCTATATATCCACTCGTGTGGTATTTCATCATACGATTCATATGAGATCCATCTGTCTAGATATCATCATATACATCCAGAAAGCCGTATGCTTTGGAAGAAGCTTGTACAGTTTGGGAAGGGATTTTGATTGATCAAAAAGAAGAATCTACTTCAACCGATATGCCCTTAGGCACGGCCATACATAACATAGAAATCACACTTGGAAAGGGTGGACAATTAGCGAGAGCAGCGGGTGCTGTAGCGAAACTGATTGCAAAAGAGGGTAAATCGGCCACATTAAAATTACCATCTGGGGAGGTCCGTTTGATATCCAAAAACTGCTCAGCAACAGTCGGACAAGTGGGTAATGTTGGGGTGAACCAGAAAAGTTTGGGTAGAGCCGGATCTAAGTGTTGGCTAGGTAAGCGTCCTGTAGTAAGAGGAGTAGTTATGAACCCTGTAGACCATCCCCATGGGGGTGGCGAAGGGAGGGCCCCAATTGGTAGAAAAAAACCCGCAACCCCTTGGGGTTATCCTGCGCTTGGAAGAAGAAGTAGAAAAAGGAATAAATATAGTGATAGTTTGATTCTTCGTCGCCGTAGTAAATAGGAGAATATTGAAAATAGAATATGTTTCCTCATCTTTACAAAAAAAAGGAGTAATTAGCTGTGACACGTTCACTAAAAAAAAATCCTTTTGTAGCTAATCATTTATTGATAAAAATTGCGAAGCTCAACACGAGGGCAGAAAAAGATACAATCGTAACTTGGTCCCGGGCATCTACCATTATACCCACAATGATCGGCCATACAATTGCTATTCATAATGGAAAGGAACATTTGCCTATTTATATAACAGATCGTATGGTAGGTCACAAATTGGGAGAATTTGCACCTACTCTGAATTTCCGGGGGCATGCGAGAAACGATAATAAATCTCGTCGTTAATATATTAATTAATAAAGTGGATATGGGTGCTCATCGTTTATTGGTGGGAGGTGAACCTTATGATAAAGAGTGACCCAGATGTAGAAGTATACGCTTTAGGTCAACATATACGTATGTCTGCTCATAAAGCGCGAAGAGTAATTGATCAGATTCGTGGGCGTCCCTACGAGGAAACACTTATGATACTAGAACTCATGCCTTATCGAGCGTGTTATCCCATTTTAAAATTAGTTTATTCTGCAGCAGCAAATGCTAGTCACAATATGGGATTCAACGAAACGGCTTTAATCATTAGTCAAGCTGAAGTTAATGAAGGTACTAGCATGAAAAAGTTAAAACCCCGAGCCCGAGGACGTAGTTATCCGATAAAAAGACCCACCTGTCATATAACTATTGTATTGCAAGATACATCTAAAGATAAAAACTATTTCATATGGTTAAGAAAATATGGATGGGTATATAAAGATAAGTATACAGATGTCATAGAGAGGTATCTATATATGATGGATCATATGCTATATCGTAACAGAATGACGTGGGCTAATAGAGAAATGATATGGACTTATAGAGATAGCGAGGTGCTATGGGACAAAAAATAAATCCACTCGGTTTCCGACTTGGTACAACCCAAAGTCATCATTCTGTTTGGTTTGCACAACCAAAAAGTTATTCCGAGGGTCTCCAGGAAGATCAAAAAATACAGGATTGTATCAAGAATTATGTACAAAAAAATAGGAAAATATCCTCGGGTGCCGAGGGAATTGCACGCATAAAGATTCAAAAAAGAATCGATCTGATCCAGGTCATAATATATATGGGATTCCCAAAATTGTTCATAGAGGGCAGCCCGCGAGGAATTGAAGAATTACAGAGCAATGCACAAAAAGAATTTCATTCTGTGAACCAAAAACTTAACATTGCTATCACAAGAGTTGAAAAACCGTATGGACAACCTAATATTCTTGCAGAATTTATAGCCGAACAATTAAAGAATAGAGTTTCGTTTCGAAAGGCAATGAAAAAAGCTATTGAATTAACTGAAAAAGCAGATACAAAGGGAATTCAAGTACAAATTGCAGGGCGTATCGACGGAAAGGAAATAGCACGTGTCGAATGGATCAGAGAAGGTAGGGTTCCCCTACAAACCATTCGAGCCAAAATTGATTATTGTTCCTATACAGTTCGAACTATCTATGGGGCATTAGGAATCAAAATTTGGATATTTGCAGACGAGGAATAATGGGCCTTTCGTTGTCTTTCTGTTCCATCCATCCGGCAATTGAATAAAAAATCACAAACTCGTTCATTTTTTTCCGTTCAATCAAAAAATGAGAATTTTTTCGAATTCTTAATTCTATAGGGTTGAATAACAATTCGATTGACTCCATCTCCATATAATTGCTATGCTTAGTGTGTGACTCGTTGGTTTTTTATTTAGAGTTAGGTTAGGATTAAAAAACAAAGGGCCATCCCCTAGTATGAACTAATAACTATATAACTAATAACCAGCTCATTGCTTCGTATTATCTGGATCCAAGGAACCAGTCGCTATATGATGTATTGATCATATTGTTGTAGCAACTGAAGCATTTTTTTTTACATAAAAGAAAAATCAATCTATAAGGTTGTGAAGCAAAAACAAAGGGATATGGATAAATGGAGGGGTGAGAGAAAGAAAGAAAAAGAATAGCAATGATATATGATTCCAATATGTATGGTCTATGAACTATCTTATAAAAGGCAATGTAATAAAGCATTAATGTATTCGTCCATAATTAATAATTAGATTCGATGAATATGAATACAATTTATACGAAAAATCAAAAAGAATAAAGAGCGCCGAGTCAATAAAGACTGAGAAGATTGATTCAGGAACAAATTTTATTAGGAGCTCCATTGCAGAGTTCGGGCCTAGTCATTAATCGAGAAGCGATGGGAACGACAGAACCTGTGACTGAGGAAGATTCCCTTGAAAACGAATCCTAATGATTCATTGGGTGGGATGGCGGAACGAGCCAAGAACCAATTCATTTATTCTGATAGGTCATGGAACGCCCCTACGAATGAAAGGGATGTTGAAAGAGCAAATATTCGCCCGCGAAAGCCTTACTGGATTGCTAAGTTTTGGGCAATTCAATAAAAATAAATAAAATAAAGGTAAAAATGAGGATTCATTAATTATAAAATTGAATTTCTCATTTTATTTTATTCCTACGTGTACGTGACAGATTATATCTCAAAAAATTCCATGATTCATTATTCATTCAATTCAAAATCAAAATATATACAATATTATTTAATCGTTTCATTCGCGAGGAGCTGGATGAGAAGAAACTCTCATGTCCAGTTCTGCAGTAGAGATGGCATTGAGAAACAACCATCAACTATAACCCCAAAAGAACCAGATTTCGTAAACAACATAGAGGAAGAATGAAGGGAATATCTTATCGAGGCAATCGAATTTGTTTCGGCGGATACGCCCTTCAGGCACTTGAACCCGCTTGGATCACATCTAGACAAATAGAAGCGGGGCGGCGAGCCATGGCACGATATGCGCGTCGTGGTGGAAAAATATGGGTACGTATATTTCCAGACAAACCTGTTACAGTAAGGCCTACCGAAACACGTATGGGTTCGGGGAAAGGATCTCCCGAATATTGGGTATCCGTCGTTAAACCGGGTCGAATACTTTATGAAATGGGTGGAGTATCAGAAATTGTAGCCAGAGAAGCTATTTCTATAGCTGCGTCCAAAATGCCTATACGAACTCAATTCGTTATTGCGGGATAGGGATATGGAACGAAAGGAAAGGGGCCTTGTGATGAAAAAACCGCAGTTTTTTTATTTCTGGACAAACAATCTTTTTTTCTTCGCCCTTTAGTTAGTTAGCATTGAAAGAAAAAAGAGAAAAATAATAAGAATGATATGATTCAACCTCAGACCTATTTAAATGTAGCGGACAACAGCGGGGCTAGAGAATTAATGTGTATTCGAATCATAGGAGCTAGTAATCGCCGATATGCTCATATTGGTGACGTTATTGTTGCTGTAATCAAAGAAGCAGTTCCCAATATGCCTCTACAAAGATCAGAAGTGATCAGAGCTGTAATTGTACGTACATGTAAAGAACTCAAACGTGACAATGGTATGATAATACAATATGATGACAATGCAGCAGTTGTCATTGATCAAGAAGGAAATCCAAAAGGAACTCGAGTTTTTGGTGCGATCGCTCGGGAATTGAGACAGTTGAATTTTACTAAAATAGTCTCATTAGCTCCTGAGGTATTATAAATAGATTCTAAATAAATACTAATAGATGAAAACATAATAAAACATAAAAAAAGGGAGGTTCATAGTAAGATATCTGAACTGAATTAGATTCCATTAATTAGTAGAATGTATTAGTAGATTGTTTCTCACGCATATACCTTTAATAATTCATGAAAAAAAAAGAGTAGAGCATGCTGATTATATAAAAACCCGGAGGCACAAATAATTATAGTTCATCATGGGTAGGGACACTATTGCCGAAATAATAACTTCTATACGAAATGCTGACATGGATAAAAAAGGAACGGTTCGAATAGCATCTACAAATATCACTGAAAACATTGTTAAAATACTTCTACGCGAAGGCTTTATCGAAAATGTGAGAAAACATCGAGTAAGCAATAAATATTTCTTGGTTTCAACTCTGCGACATAGAAGGAATAGAAAAGGGCCATATAGAACTGTTTTAAAACGTATCAGCCGACCCGGCCTACGAATCTATTCCAACCATCAACGAATTCCTAGGATTTTAGGAGGAATGGGTATTGTAATTCTTTCGACTTCTCGAGGTATAATGACAGACCGAGAGGCTCGACTAGAAGGAATCGGGGGAGAAATTTTGTTATATATATGGTGATCTTTATGATCTACGAATTGCATCCGTAGGAAAACTTCCTATTTTTTTTTTTGAAAAAAGAGGAAGGGTTGTCTAATATCACTCCTACTCCATGAGTTGATAATTAAAGGGGTTACCTGGAATGAAAGAACAAAAATGGATTCATGAAGGTTTAATTACTGAATCACTTTCCAATGGTATGTTTCGGGTTCGTAGTGACTTTTCAACATTCCTCTCGTTCGGATACAATCGGAGGTTAAAAATTTCAAGAGACTTATTTTCTTTTCTTCGAAGGAGTAGATTCAAAATGAAAATTAAGGAGTAACAAAACAATATGAAAATTAGGGCGTCCGTTCGTAAAATTTGTGAAAAATGTCGCCTGATCCGCAGGCGGGGACGAATTATAGTAATTTGTTTCAACCCGAGGCATAAACAGAGACAGGGATAATTTTTTTCTTAAAAGAGACTCTCCAAAAGACTCAAAACAAAAATAAAGGACCCATTTTGACATGAAAATGATATATCCGTATATTTATGACTCATATTTAGGAGATGATAAAATATGACAAAAACCATAACAAGAATTGGCTCACGTAGGAATGGGCGCATTAGTTCACGTAAGAATGGACGTCGAATACCAAAAGGGGTTATTCATGTTCAAGCAAGTTTCAACAATACCATTGTAACAATCACAGATATACGGGGTCGGGTTGTTTCTTGGTCCTCCGCCGGTACTTGCGGCTTCAAGGGCACAAGAAGAGGGACGCCGTTTGCTGCCCAAACCGCAGCCGCAAACGCTATTCGTACAGTAGTAGATCAGGGTATGCA